ATGCCGCCTATTGGTAATAGTGGAATAGGATTGACCTATATAATATAAGAACCTACCTAGTAGGTGGTGGTGTAACCTTTCGCTCAATACTAGAATCGACAATTGAAGCATCTGAGGCTGCATTAATCGGAGATACACGACAAGAAGGGGATTGTTCTATTTCGAAACTTAACCCTCAACAAGCGCAGATTTTTTTCAATAATATTTTTCTTTCTATCCTGACGCGTGTGTCTTTCTCGCAAGGCTGATAGTCGTATAAAAAAAAGAATCAAATCGCACCATCTCTATAATAGGTAAATGCCTCCCTTTCTCTTGAAGTTGTCGGAATTATTCGTAATAAAATAGTTGCTACAATTGAAAAGGTCTTATCAATAAAATTTTCATTTATCTGTGATCTAGGCATAGTTAGCAACCCACTCTGTAATTCTTTTCATTGTCTCTTGTGAGAAAGAGGAAAGGTCCCACAAGGAATTGTACATTACGAAATACCATAAAAACAGACTCATAAACAAGAGATGAACCTTATACTCATGTGTAAATTATTCTTTTTTTTTACAGGAATTAATAATAAATATTTGAATACGATTCGATTTGATCCAAAAGTAAAAAAATAATCGAATAATCATCCTTTGGAATCCTAGTCTAAAATTAGAGTTTAAATGGAATGAATTATGATCGAAAGGTATTCATTAATTATAAAAAATATGGATTAATCAATTGATTCCTTCTAATTCATTGATGTGATCCGGTATACTATCAGAAAAGGATGGTAGCCCCCGCAAAGAAATAAAAAAAAACTCTCCAATATTATAATATAAATATTTTATTTTCAATTTTTTATTTTTGAGATTTTATATATAATAATATATATATCAATCATATTACCACATTACCCAATATTATTACAGTTTTTACAATAAAAAATTTTACTCTAGCTCGTTATTCCCCCCGTTTGGGGGTCAGAATCATTACGTAGGAGAGATGGCCGAGCGGTTCAAGGCGTAGCATTGGAACTGTTATGTAGGCTTTTGTTTACCGAGGGTTCGAATCCCTCTCTTTCCACACTTCATCCAATTCACCGTATAAAAATAAAATAACAATGTATACATACCATTATTCCAACAGTTAGACTGGGGAAAAGGCGGACAAGGAATGAAAAGCCCCCTGTCGATTTATCTATCATGAATTGGATAAAACTACTTTTGTTAGTTTGTTTTAAGGTTAAGCCTGACGGGAATAATATTCTACGACTAGTAATTCATTTATTTGCAAACCGAACGATTTACTATCTATTATTTGATTGACGAATCCTTTATATTGGAATGGGTGAAGAGTCAAATGTTTTGGCAATTCCTCCTGGAAGGATGAATCAACAGAATTTTGAACCAAAGCTTTGGATTTTTGTTCATTCTTCGCCGTGATAATATCTCTAGGTTTGCAGCGATAGCTTGGGATATCTACTATACGGCTATTAATTAATATATGTCCATGGTTAACTAATTGTCGGGCTCCAGAGATAGTCGAAGCCATACCCAATCGAAAAAGGATGTTATCCAAACGCATTTCAAGTAATTGTAATAAAATTCGACCCGTCGACCCTTTGGCTTTTCCGGCGATCCGAACACAGTTAAGTAATTGTCGTTCTCTAAGACCATAATGAAACCGCAATTTTTGTTTTTCTTCTAAACGAATACGATACTGAGATCGTTTCTCAGAACGTGATTGGTTTAGAAGATTACTTCCAAATCTAGGAGTTAATCCCGGTAAAGCGCCCAGACGACGTATTTTTTTAAAACGAGGCCCTCGGTAACGTGACATAAAAACTCCTTTTTTATTAAATTTTTTTGAGATTTATTACAGAAAAATCTAAAGTAAAACTGAACTAAATGATAAATTAAGCGAAATCCGTTAAAGTACAATAATGAGATGAGATACATTGTATCAATATCCGGACCTATCTTAACCTTATATTATTTATATCTTATATTATATATAAATAAAGTAGCCTTTTATTTGTTATGAATAGTTCTGCTCTTATTTTGTAAGAATTTCCCACTATAGAATAAAGGAACGTCGGACTTTGGAAAGAGGGGAATGCTTTCAATAGTCTCAACAGTATTTGATTTCAAAGATACACCCTTAATCATCTAAAAATAACAAATAGAAAAAGCCGGCTATCGGAATCGAACCGATGACCGTCGCATTACAAATGCGATGCTCTAACCTCTGAGCTAAGCGGGCCTTGACATAATATAATTTTTACGTGCCTAGGAAGTCAATAAACTTTAGAATTCTTAGCTATTAATTTTCGTTATTCTTAATTAATACATAGTTAAAATCACTAGTTTTCATTAAAAAAAAAGTAAAGATTCCATAATTTAACATAAAATATACCATATACGAATCATTTCTAATTCTTAATTAGATTTAGAAAAACAATTAAATTTGAAATAATTAAAAATGTTATTCTACATTATATGCATTATACATAGATATTATATATCTAATTAAATGAATAGTTATAACAATTCGATTCTAAAATTTTATAAAATAAAATAACATTTTATATTTATAATTCTAGAGTCGAGTGACTGTTCTAAAGAAAATAATAAAAAGGAAAGATGCAATTAGGGCATAATGAGATATTTTAATTCGTAAAGGGAAGCTAAGAAAAAATAGAGCGGTCGAGTATTTCAAATTGCATGTTAAAATGAGAGGAAAATAGGCAAATAAACTACAAAAATTCTGTGGTCTATCCATCTAGATTGAATTGCGAATACAGAATATGGTAGAATCATTTTGTATTAGACAAAATAAGAGCCCCACAATACAGATGAAAGAAGAAAGGCAAGAAATCTCAAACACAAATAGGCGAAAAACTCTTCTATATCTATATAAGAATTAGGAATCGGTATTTAGAATGAATGGAGTGGTTCCAGTATAAATAAAATAAAAAAATAACAACAGGGGGGATATGGCGAAATTGGTAGACGCTACGGACTTAATTGGATTGAGCCTTAGTATGGAAACTCACTAAGTGATAACTTTCAAATTCAGGGAAACCGTGGAATTAATAAAAATAGGCAATCCTGAACCAAATCCCGTTTTCATAAAATGAGTAGGGAAATCAAGCCAGAATAAAAAAAAGGATAGGTGCAGAGACTCAACGGAAGCTGTTCTAATAAATACATACAATACAAATGGAGCACCGGTAGACGAGAATAAAGATAGAGTCCCATTCTACATGTCAATACCGACAACAATTAAATTTATAGTAAGAGGAAAATCCGTCGACTTTTTAAATCATGAGGGTTCAAGTCCCTCTATCCCCAAAAAAGTCCGTTTGAACCCCTAATTCTATCCCTTTTCATTAGCATTTTAATTTTTAGGCAAGAAATGCCCATTTTAATAATTCACAGTCAGTACTTTTATACTGAAACTTATCTACTGACACTTAACATTTACAAAGTCTTATTCTTTTTAGATTTTTAATGGTCGGGATAGCTCAGTTGGTAGAGCAGAGGACTGAAAATCCTCGTGTCACCAGTTCAAATCTGGTTCCTGGCACAGGAAAAATTTGTATGAGTATCTAGAAATTCATTGATCCAATTAATTGATATGGATGGATCAACATACATATTAATTCATAGTCTAGATTATTATCTTATAAATTTGAGAGTCGCAATTCATCTCGAATTAAAATTGTATTGCTTTTTTTATGTTATTTATGTTTATGTTATATCTATTTTTATTAATTTAAATTTATAATTTTGATTTATATATATTATATTAATTTAATATTAATTAGGTTCGGTATACCAAAGTACCCTTCACTCTTTAATTGCGGGTAGGAAAAGAGGAAAATTCATATAGAATTCGCCTATCAAGAATTAATGGAGAAAAAAATTAGATTGAAATGCGTTTTTGTTTTCCGTTTTTTATGTTTTGTTCTGTGAGCGGGAATGATTTTATGAACCAACTGTCGAGTTACAATACAAACAAAAAATATAATGAGGAAAAAAACGATACTTGTATTTTTTAAAGCTGTTTTATTTAATTATTTATTGGTGTTGCTTCGAAAAAATAAATAGTACATTTATCGATGTGATTCATTTAATTTTATCATTTTTTGATGATAAATAACCTACTTAACTCAGTGGTTAGAGTACCGCTTTCATACGGCGGGGGTCATTGGTTCAAATCCAATAGTAGGTATAGGTAGAACTGATTGGGAGATACTTTAGTTTTTCTACCCCCCATGCATTGATTTTGTATCCTTTTCTTTGTATTTAATTTTTTAATTCTATTTTTTTTTCATTACACCAAAATATGATTCCTATTTTGATTGTATTCAATTGGCAGAATCAAAAAAGAGTATATAAACAGAGCTTCTCTTTTGATTACACCAACCAACCAAGTTAAGTTACGAAATCAAATTGATAGCCTCGACTCGTGTCCTCGCTCGGCTGAGAGCGAGTCCGGCCTCGATTCTTTTTCTTTTCCCTTTCGCTTTCCTCAAATTAGCTTCCGCTATTTCCAGAGTTTGCCGGGCTTCTTGTGGATCAATATCAATACTCTTCTCTGCGTCGTTTACTAAAATCGTGATTTTATTGTTTCCGATTCTAGCAAAACCGCCCATCAAAGCCATCATTAACCATTTGTCGTTAAGGCGCATTCTCAAAATACCTATATCTACAGCTGTAGCAATAGGGGCGTGATTTGGTAATAGACCAATTTGGCCACTATTGGTAGATAAAATTATTTCTTTAACTTCGGAATCCCAAACAATTCGATTAGGAGTCAATACACAAAGGTGTAGGGTCATTTCTTCAATTTGCTCTCCGTTTCTAAGTTCATAGCCTTCGCGGTAACTTCATCAATGTTACCTACCAAATAAAAAGACTGCTCAGGAAGACTATCTAATTCTCCGGAAAGGATCAATTGAAACCCCCTAATTGTTTCTGTTAAACCAACATATTTTCCTCGAGAACCGGTAAAAA